CAAAAACATAGACGCACTCCTATGAACGTGGAAAATATACCGGATTGATTGAGTCGAATTGAAGTTGTAAAGTCATCGATAACTAGTTAGTCAAAACAAGAATTCATTTTGACCAAACTGTCTAGTTTCCTTTGATTATTGCAGGGCAATATCTCATTTCAAGATTTATCGACTGACTTGATTGGGATCCTATTTATTCATTTTTTTAGTTCAATTTTATTTAATTGCTTTAGTTAGTATAACTCTAAATGTTACACTTAGACAAATTTTCTTGTTTTCGCCCAGGATTCTTCCTAAAGAAAGCAAATAGAATTATTATTTTGTGTTTAAGAATTTCGAATTTTTTATTCTTTTGATTTTTCTTTATCAAAATGTGAGTTCGATATTTGGATTTTTTCATTTTTTAGGAATAGAGTCGGGAGTTTTTTTTCTTAGTAATAGTAATTTAGCTTAGTCATTTAGAATGAAACAAGTATTCAAATGTAAGAGAATGGGTAGGTATTTCCATCTCAGGATTTCGAATATCTTAATCTTAGTGTTGGTATATTCCGTTTATTAGATCTGGGTGGGGTTTTCTCTTGATTGAATACAGAAAAAGAAGACCACCACCCCCCTTTTTTGTTTTGGTGTGCTTCGCCGGATATTGGTATATTGATGAGGTATACCAAAGAAAAGAAGTATCTTTGGCTTAACCCCTTGATTGTGATTGTGGGCAGGGAAATTCATTATAGAATTTCCCTCCGATGATTAATGACTAAGGGTTTGTTTGGAAAAAATGGATTCGATCCCTTGAAATCCGTTTTTTGGCTTTTCTGTTCTGCTTTAAACGATTCCCATGAGTGAGTTTTTAGGACAAATTTTGTTTCGATGAACCAACCGGTCAGTTACAAGCAACAAACAAGAATGAAGAAATCTAAATTATACAATTTTTTATTTCAAATGAAAATATAAATTTTATTCATTTTTTTATAGGGCTCTAGGGCTATACGGACTCGAACCGTAGACCTTCTCGGTAAAACAGATCAAACTTATTATTATCAAAATGATATGAACTGTTTCAAAGACCCAACATGCATTTTTTTGCATTGGGCTCTTTCATTAACTGATAGAAATATCAGCCAATCCGCCATATTTTTTTCTTGACAGAAAAATAAGGAGATGGCTCCATGTGCTCTGATTCATTTTTGGGGATTCTAATTCAGGAGCACTACCAAAGTGTTTCAAAGGTGAAGTTATTTTGACGTAGGTCTGCCTTTGGCCTCTAATTTGAAGTTAAATGAAGTCTCTATCGTTCGGCTTAAAAAATCCAATATGAAACTTCATACACCTTCAAGTTCATAGGACGAAAAGAAATTTTTTGAGGGCCTTATACTCATTATGCCTGGCATTGAATATACCGGTATTCACCTTATCAATATCTCAAGATGGGGCCTGTTTGGTACCTAACAGGGCACTAACATAGGACCGAACCTCTCGTCAGGCTATTGTTCTCTTAAAGTTATTAAGGAGTAAGACATCGATTTCTCAATAAGATCCATTTTTTGGATTGTATGGTGGATTCCCCTGAAAAACATTGGCGCGCGTGTAAACGAGTTGCTCTACCAACTGAGCTATAGCCCTTAGTGCTTGTGATGCATATTTTATCATGTATATAATTTGTTGTCAAGATGAATATTCTATGATCCAACATCCTAAATTTTTGAGTGGTATTGGTTCGATTATTATTGCTTATAAGGAATATGGTATTTATAATCCATCGACGGGATGGGTTCCATTTGGTTCTCTTTGGGGTGATAAATGACCTACTTAACTCAGTGGTTAGAGTATTGCTTTCATACGGCGGGAGTCATTGGTTCAAATCCAATAGTAGGTAGAACTTATTAGATACCGGAGTCAATGGTATCTAATAAGTTTTTTGCCCCACCCTTTTCTATTTTTCTAGATTTTGTATTTTTATTTACTTCATTTTTGAATTGCGTTCTATTAAAATTGGATTCTGTCGAGTGAATGCAATCAAAATAGGTTTTAGAAACAGAAACTCTTTTGCTTATTTGAACGCACCAACTAGTTATGAAATTGCACTGACAGCCTCGACTCTTGTCCTAGCTCGTCGGAGAGCTAGATTTGCCTCAATTATTTGCCTCTTTCCTTCAGCTTTTCTCAAACAAGCTTCTGCTTCTTCAAGAGTTTCCTGAGCTTCTTGTGGATCAATATCACTACCCTTTTCCGCATCATTTACTAAAACAGTGATCTCATTATTGCCTATTCTAGCAAAACCGCCCATCAGAGCCATCGTTAACCATTGGTCCTTAAGGCGTATTTTCAAAATCCCTATATCTACAGCTGTAGCAATAGGAGCATGATTTGGTAATACGCCAATTTGACCACTATTTGTAGATAAAATGATTTCTTTCACTTCTGAATCCCAAACAATTCGATTAGGGGTCAGTACACAAAGATTTAAAGTCATTTATTCAACTCCATTTCTAAGTTGATAGCC